GTAAAGACAAGATACGCTTGGACCAGAAAAACATGTGCCCAAAAATATCTTATTTTTGGGCACATGTTTTGGCGGTAAAAAAAAATGGACTCAAGGAGAGGTTTCTGTAACGTATTAATAAGCTATACCCATACTGCGGGTTGTTTCATGCCATAAATAAACTCGAACACTCAAGAAATCCGTTGGGCAGGCGGATTCGCATCTCTTACAGCCGACACAATCCTCTGTTCTTGGAGCGGAAGCTATTTGTTTGGCTTTACATCCGTCCCAAGGTATCATTTCTAATACATCCGTAGGACAGGCTCGGACACATTGAGTACACCCAATACATGTATCATAAATCTTTACTGAATGCGACATTGGATCGATATTTTTGAACGTGATAAAGTTTCAATCTAGTAACTTGATAAATGAATTATATATTTAAATACTAATACTAGATGAATCGATGAGTTACCCGGTTTTTTCTGGATTGACAGTGCCAAACTACTTTGATTTCTTATCTTTGTGATAACATGATCATACCTTACGTGGCACACATGCTAATTTTAATTGATTTATGAAAATTCTAATTTTATTTTAATAGGATAATATTACTTATTCAACAAATTAGATTGATTTATACGAGTTGATTTTCTGTTACGATAAATTGATGAAACAATAGCGAGTCCAATAGCGGCTTCAGCAGCTGCAATAGCTATAACAAAAATAGAAAAAATTGCTCCTTTTAATTGACGACTATCAAAAAAATCAGAAAATGTTACAAAATTTAGATTAACCGCATTTAATATAAGTTCAAGACACATAAGAGCCCTAACCATATTTCTACTTGTAATCAATCCATATAGACCGACAGAAAATAAATAGGCACTCAAAACAAGTACATGTTCGAGCATCATTAACCAACTCCTCATCAATCTCGATTCATTTCAATATGAACAACAATTTAACCAATTGGATTGACTAGAATAATGAAATAAAGGAATATATTGGGAATAGATCAAACTAATAAAGACCAAAGTCAAATAGAAAAAGGAAATGCATGTGATAGCTCATAACAAGGGTTTTCCGGTTCTAAAGAGTTATTATTGACGAGCTACAGCAATTGCGCCGATTAACGCAACTAAAAGAATTAGTGAAATAAATTCAAACGGAATAAAAAAATCTGTTGATAAATGAATCCCAATTTGTTGACTATTACTTATCAGATCTTGCTCTATAATCTGGCTTGCTTTTGTAGTCCAAATAATCCCGTACCATGACGTATCTGGAATAGTAGTAATTAGTGAAAAAAAAATACTTGTGCAGACCACGGAAGTTACTCCATCTCCCACGGTCCAAAGGCGGAAATCTTTGGAATATTCTGAACCATTTATGAACATCACAGCAAAAATGATTAAAACATTTATGGCTCCTACGTAAATAAGGAGCTGCGCGGCAGCTACAAAATGCGAGTTTGATAGAATATAGAATAAAGATATACAAACAAAAACAAATCCCAATGAAAAGGCAGAATAAATGGGATTGGGAAGTAATACTACTCCCAGACCCCCTAATATAAGACCCAATCCCAGAAAGACTAAAAGAAAATCATGTATTAGTCCAGGTAAATCCATTATATATAAAATAAGAGATAAATAAATCAAAATCTTTCATAACTTTATTGACACCCGGTCAGGAAAAAAGAGGGAAATCTACTTTTTTATAATAGTTCTTAATTATTATTATTATTAAATGAAAAATTCCATTTTCATGGATATGGATTGATGTAGATATAGTTATTGGCCTAATCTCTCGAAAGAGTAATTTAAATCTATATATTTGCAAATCCTCAATATAGTCATAGAAATCTATTTAATATAAATTAAAACATGATTCTCGTCTCCTAATCAATATAATCAATATAATTATGAATATATTAATAAAATTCTAGTTATTCACCAAATAAAAACTTAATAACTCATTCTTTTAGATCAAAATGAGTTATTAAGTTTTTATTTCAGGCAAATTAAAAATTGTTCTAATTGTGTAATCGTCAATTACTGACATTGGTAACCGACCCAAAGCAATTTGATTATAATTCAATTCGTGACGATCATAAGTAGAAAGTTCATATTCTTCAGTCATTGATAAACAATTTGTTGGACAATACTCAACGCAATTACCACAAAATATACATACTCCAAAATCAATACTGTAATTAAGCAATCGTTTCTTTCTAATATCAGTTTCCAATTTCCAATCAACAACGGGCAGATCTATAGGACATACGCGAACACATACTTCACAAGCAATGCATTTATCAAATTCAAAGTGGATTCGGCCGCGGAAACGCTCGGATGTAATCAATTTTTCATAGGGGTATTGAATAGTTACAGGTAAACGATTCGCGTGTGATAAGGTAATCATAAAACCTTGACCAATATACCTTGCGGCTCGTACTGTTTGTTGGCCATAATTCATGAACTCAGTTACCATAGGGAACATATCGTGAATATCT